TTAGCTGCTTAATAATAAATGTCTATAAAAATGATAGAATTAGTTATGGTTATGGTACTTTTTGGAGGTTTGGTTTTAGTTTTTAGAGGTTCACCTTATTATGGTTTGTTTGGGGTGCTAATCCAGTCTGTTGGGTTTTCTTTATACTTATTCTTGTGGGGTTTGCCTTTTTTTTCCTTGTTATTAGTATTAATTTATATTGGTGGAATGTTGATTGTTTTTTTATTTTCGACAATACTTTCTGCGGAGCGGTTTCCTGGTTCAAGATGGGTGGAGGTACTAGTTTTTCTTTTGGGGGGTTTAGCTTTATTGATTCCAGTTAGTTATAGATGGCATTTTGGTGATTTATTAGTTTCTTTGTGTTCTTTAACAAGAGAATTGGGGTTCTTAGGTGTTTTTGGTGATTTATGGGTTGTAACTTGCTTAGTAGCATTGATACTTTTATTAGCTTTAGTGGTTGTTTTAGTAGTTGCTTTTGAGCATGGAAAGGTTAGGCTTCGTAGTTTATAAATTTAGTATATACCCCTATATTTTAATTAATTTAATTATAAGGGTACCCCCTTATTAAAAGATTTTTATACTAAAATTTATTCTATTATTGTTCTATTATATCAGTAATATTTAGTATATACCCCTATATTATTATTAATTTAATTATAAGGGTACCCCCTTATTAAAAGATTTTTATACTAAAATTTATTCTATTATTGTTCTATTATATCAGTAATATTTAGTATATACCCCTATATTATTATTAAATTATAAAAATTGTAAAGGAAATTATAAGTGTAAGAAAGTTAAAGTAGGAGGGAATAAGGGCATTATGTGCCTTTTGGAAAATTTTAGTTAAACTTATAGTTGTAGCTGATATTCCCTTTGCTCCTATAAGTGTAGTCCAGCCTTGGTCTAATATTTGTAGTACTCCCTTTATGCTAAAATTAAAGGTTTTAATTAATATTTTTTTGTGGGTAATTTTATTATAAAATCATCTTTTTCTAGAAAATTTTGTTAGCTTTTGAAAAATTGTTTTTTTTATTGGTTTTATAAGGAAGTTTTTTGTAATAATGATGACTGTACATATAAGCATTAAAAGGGGAAGGACCTTATTTATTCATGGAATTATAAATGTTCCCCTTTTTATAAAGCATAGAGAAATTGATCAGCCAGCAATAAATACACCAGCGGTGAGGCGTATAATGGGGTTTGTTAGGTTTTGATTTTCTTCCGATAATGGTTTTATTGGTGTTGTTTTTATATTTGGAAAGGTTAAGAAAAATATAAGTCGTAAGCTATAAATTGCAGTCATTAAGGTGGCAATCATAGCGATGATAACTCTTACTCTTTTTGTAATTCTTGTTTGTCTAGTTTCTAAGATAATGTCCTTAGAGTAAAATCCAGCTAAAAATGGAAGTCCACAGAGGGCTAGTCTTCCAATTATTATACAGCTTTTTGTGAGGGGGAGTGAGGTTCTTCTTTTTCCCATCTTTCGTATATCTTGTTCTTTATTTAGTCTATGAATTATTCTTCCTGAACAAAGAAACAATAGGGCCTTAAAGAAAGCATGTGTACATATATGAAATAGTGCAAGTTTTGGTGCTTTAATCCCAATAGCTATAACCATTAATCCTAATTGTCTGGTAGTGGAATATGCTACTATCTTCTTGATGTCATATTGTGTTAGTGCTGCTCTAGCGGCAAATAGAGCTGTTATGGCTCCTATAATTCTGATAAGTGGGGGAGCTCAGGTAAAAGAGTAGATTAATGGACTACATCGAAATAGTAAAAATACTCCTGCTACTACCATTGTTGATCTATGAAGAAGAGCAGAGACAGGTGTTGGGCCTTCCATGGCTGCAGGAAGTCATGGATGTAAACTAAATTGAGCTGACTTACCTGCGGCTGCTAGTATAATTCCTAGAATAGCTAGTTTTGATATTATTGTATTTTTTTTTATAAAAAATATTTCTTTTAGTTTTCATGATTTATATTTTAACATGGCTATTGCCATGAATAGGATCATTCCTCTATCTCCGATTCGTTTATAAATAATTGCTTGTAGAGCAGATCTTTTGGCCTCGGTTCGAGTTATTCATCATCTTATGAGAATAAATGACATTATTCCAACCCCTTCTCACCCAATAAATAATACAAATAATTTATTAGAAGATACTAATATTAACATAAAGGTTAGGAATAATATTAAGGTTTTTGTAAATAGATTCTTGTTAGGATCATTTTTCATATAATAGGTGGAAAACTCAATTATGGATCAGGTTACATAGATACCAACAGTAGAAAATAAAATAAAAGGAAGGTCAATGATTAGGGAAAGATTTATCCTATTTAGATCTCAATAAAATCAATAAATATTAATTATAAATGTGGGCATTCCAGTGAGGTATCAGTATACCAGAATAAGGGTAGCAGTAATAGTAGTATTAACAAGGATTTTTATAGGGTTTTTGTTGACTTTCTTTATATATTTTTTAAAAATAAAAAATATAAATGATGAGAAAATTATTAAGCTTATAATCATCAGGAGTACCATGGAGTTAAACCACGGATTCTTTAACTTAGCAGGATAAGAATAATCGGTTACTTCTGGTCGATATAAGGTTAATGTCCTTAATTTTTAGAATCACAATCTACTGTTTTTAATAAACTATTATCGATATGTCATGAGTTTTGGGGTGATTATTAATCTAATTAGTGGGAGCAAGTGAAGTGTTATCATTAGATATTCTCGTTCACTGATTTTTTTTTTCATCATGTTTCACTTATGGGATCAGCCTCTTTTTAGTAGTTGATAGATTGATAGCCTAAATATTCTTGTTAATACTACTCCTAGGGCAATTGGTCAGAATGCTAATGTTCTTCATCTTAGGATTGATGAAAAGGCTAGTATTTCTCCTATAGCTTTTGGGAGTGGGGGTAGTCCTAGATTTGCTGATACAAATATTAATCAGAATATTGGTAGGAGACCAATAGCGGCCTTTAATCTTCGTTTTATAAGGAGGGTTCGGGAACCTCTTCGTTCGTAAAATATTTTGGCTAAGGCAAATAATGCAGAAGAGACAATACCGTGAGCTATCATAATTATAATTCTAGCCTTTAGGGCTCATTCTGTTCCAGTGGATAAATTTGCAATCATAAACCTCATATGGGATACTGATGAATAGGCTATTAAAGACTTTAAGTCGGTTTGTGTTATACAAATAAGTCTTGTTAGTACTCCTCCTCAGCAACAGTAAAATATAAGAAGAGGAGCAATTTTTTTGGAGAGAGGTTCTCAAAAAAATTGATGTAGACGAATAAATCCATATCCTCCCATCTTAAGAAGAATAGCGGCTAGTATCATAGATCCAGCTATTGGAGCTTCTACATGGGCCTTTGGTAGTCATAGATGAAAAGTAAAAATTGGAACCTTTACTAAGAAGGCTAGTATGCAAAAGAGAGTTAGTGAAGGAGATATTATTTTTGAAGGTTTTCATTTAACTTTAATTAATTTTGTATTATATTCTCTAAAGTAAATAATAAGAAGGCTGATAAGGAGGGGAAGAGATCTAATAAGTGTATAAAAAACAAAGTAGTAGGAAGCCTCTATTCGTTCCTTTTGCATTCCTCATCGAGAAATTAATAAGAGGGTTGGGATTAATGTGGTTTCAAAGGCAATAAAAAATAGGATTAAGTTTGTCGTAGAAAATGTAATTATTAGGGCTATTAGAATAAAAAATTTGAATCTTATAAATGTTCGCTTAGATTTTCTTTTTCTTTTTGATAATCTGTTAATTCTGGCTAGTAATGTCACTGGAATTAGTCAACAGCTAAGAATAATTAAAGGAGTTCTTATTTTGTCAGTAACTAATAAGGAAGATAAATGTCTTCAATAAATTTTTTTAGTTCTCCTATAAAGAAAACATGAAAAAAGGAAGGTAAGGGATATTTGGAATATAGAAGTTTCTCAAATCTTTTTTTTTGGAGTTATTCAAGTAGATATTATAATTCCTACAGTTGTTAAAATTAGAGTAATCATTGTTAATTTTTTGCCCAGTCAAGTCCTCCATTAATTCACTCGTAAATTAACCCAATAGTTAGGATTAATAAGAATAGGATTAGTGTGTAAGAACTTTTGTTAATTCTTATAAGGGAGGTTGAGAGAGGTAGGGGTAAAAGAATAGCTATTTCTAAATCAAATAGTAAAAATAGGAGTGCAATTAAAAAGAATCGAAAGGAAAATGGGAGTCGAGAGGATTTTATTGGGTCAAATCCACATTCGTAGGGTGATACCTTTTGTATATCAGGTTTGTTGGATGGAAGAATTTGTCCTATTATTATTAAAATAATTGTAAGTAAGAAACAAATAATAGAATATGAAATTATAAGAGTCATAGTAGAAGGTTGGCAGATTGTAATGTAATTAGCTTGAAACTAAAGTGATGCAGGTTTAATTCCTGTACCTTCTTAGGCTCCTCCTCATCAGTAAATACAAATAAATAAAAAAATTCAAACTACATCAACAAAGTGTCAGTATCATATAGCACACTCATAGCCTACATGGTGGTTTGTTGAGAAGTGTCCCTTTATAAGTCGTAATAGACAAATTAGTAAGAATGTTGTTCCTATAATAACATGTAGGCCATGAAATCCTGTAGCTACAAAAAATGCTCTTCCATAGACTCTATCTGCTATTGAAAAACTAGCTTCTCAGTATTCATAGGCTTGTAAGGATGTAAATCATAGTCCTAAAAGAACTGTTACTATAAGAGAGACTCATGCTTCTTTTCTGTTACCTTCGCGGAGTCTATGATGGGACCACGTAAGAGAAGCTCCAGAAGATAAAAGGACTGCAGTTTTTAGGAGGGGAACTCTTCAGGGGCTAATAGGCTGAATTCCTGAGGGGGGTCAAGACATACCTATTTCTGCTGTTGGGGATAGTGCTCTATGAAAAAATGCTCAAAAAAATGAAAAAAAAAACATAATTTCTGATATTATAAATAAAATGAATCCAATCTTTAATCCTTGAATTACATATGAGGTATGCATTCCTAGGAAGGTGGCTTCTCGTATAACATCACGTCATCAAAATGTCATTATAATAATAAGAGTTAAGATACCAATAATGGCTGTTAATAAGGAATCTTTTTGAAATCAGCTAACTAAGCCTGTTGTTGTTACCATGGCTCCTATAGCAGCTCCTAATGGTCAGGGTCTTCGGTCAACCATATGAAATGGGTGTTGGTGCTTAAGTGTTTTTCTCATTTTTTTATGTTTTAATTTTTTCTTCTAGATAGTTCTTTCTTAGTATTAAAAATACAGTAGCTTGTATAAATGCTACGGCTATTTCTAATACTAAGAGAATTATAATCATGGATAGGGAAATAATTCCTAAGGAAGTTTTGTAATTAATTGCTTCTCAAATTGTACAGGAACAAAGAAAGATTAATAAGTGGCCAGCAAGAAGGTTTGCACCTAGTCGGAATCCTAATGTAAGAGGTTGTATAAAGAGTCTGATGGTTTCAATTATTATCATTACAGGAGCTAAGTAAATAGGTGTTCCTTGTGGTAGGAGATGTCTTATCTTATGCTTTCAGTTTCTCTTAAATCCAGCTATTTTTACACATATCCAGATTGGTAAAGATAAACTAAAGGTAAATCTTAGGTGAGAAGTTTGAGAAAATGTATAAGGGATTAATCTCATAAGGTTAAATCTCAAACAAATTAAAAAAAGTGAAAAAAGTCAGGGGTTTCAGGGATTTGTCTTTTTTTTTATTTTTGTTAATAATAAATTTCATAAAAGGCTAAGAAAAATTATTAGAGATTTTTTTCGGCCTCTTATTCAGTGAGTTTTTTTTTTAAATCATATTCATGATAGGGCTATTAGTCTCCCTATTAAGGTCAAGGAAAGAATTGAGATCTTAGCAGGAATAAATTGGTCAAATATATTATTAATTATCATTTTCATTTTTTATTAAGAGTTTTTTTGTGTTGAGAGGATTTTTTATTAATTTTCAGACTTTTATTAGCACTTTTAGTAGTAGTGTAGGTTAGAAAAAACATTAGTCAACAGGTTGATAGGTTAATTAATCATATTGTGAAGTCAAGTTGTGGCATTCTTTAATAGTAAAATTACTTTAGTATGATTAAGAGTCATAAACTTTTTATAAGCTAATTAAAGAATTATGAATTAGCAATTTCTTTACATCAACTATAAAATGTTTTTTGGTTAACTGATTCTATAACTATAGGCATAAATCTATGTTTGGCACCACATATTTCGGAACATTGGCCATAAAATATTCCTGGTCGGTCTATCTTGACAAACATTTGGTTTAGTCGTCCTGGAACTGCATCCATCTTTAGTCCTAATTGAGGAACTGATCAGGCGTGAATTACATCTGTAGAATAAGTAATTACTCGAATGTCTGTTTTGTAAGGCAGAGTCAACCGTTTGTCGACTTCTAGTAGTCGGGGGAGTCCTTCTTGTTTTATATCTTCTAAATGAATCATGTAGGAGTCAATTTCTATGCGTTGATTATCTCAGATTTCGTAGGTTCAATATCATTGATGGCCCACTGTCTTAACAGTTATATTAGGTTTAGATCCTTCATCCATTCAATAAAGTAATTTTATTGATGGGATTGCCAGGGCAATTAATATAAATCCAGGGGATATAGTTCATCATAGTTCAACTTGTTGCTTTTCTGTAAACTTTCAGTGTGATGGGGAGTTAAAGAGGATCAGAACTAAGCCATAGATGGTTAGTATAATAATAAATACTACAAAGATCATAGCATAGTCATGGAATCGGTGAAATTCTCCCATTATATGGGAAGCTGCATCTTGAAATTTTAGCTGAAGAGGGTGTGACATATTTATTTCTTTAACAGGTTTATAGAAGTAATTCTTTTTGTTTTAAATTTTCGGGATATAAGAGCTAATATTGAAATTCCAATTCTAGCTTCTACTGCTGAGAGGGTTAGAAGAAATAATGAGAAAGAGAATTTTAGTTTTCTTTTTAAATTAAATGCTCTAATGATTTTTAAAATAACTAAATTAAGGATTATTAATTCTAGGGCTATTAATACTGATAAAAGAAATTTCTTTTTGTAAAAAATACTTATAATTGCTGAAATAGTAGAGAATGATATTACTAATAAGATTAGTTGCATAAAGAAGTTTCAGTATTATTGAAATCTAATGAGTCGAAATCATTTGTTTGGTTTTAAACTAACTTCTTTAAGAGAGAATTTCCTTATTTGTATTTTTTCACGATGTTGGCATTTCTTTAAATGTATGATCTTGAGGGGGAAAAATAGGGTAATGTCATTCTAGGTTAGAGGCTATTTCTTTTGTGCTATAATTTGTATTCTTATTATTAAGGGAAAGAGCTACTACTGTAAGAAATCCTATTGTTCCTATAAAAGATAGGAGTGAGCCCAGAGAAGAAACAGTATTTCAAAAAGTAAAGGCATCTGGATAGTCAGAATATCGTCGTGGCATTCCAGCTAATCCAAGAAAGTGTTGGGGAAAGAATGTTAAATTTACTCCAATAAACATCAGTAAAAAGTGTGTTGTAGCTCTAGTGTTATCTAGTTGGGCACCAGTAAATAAGGAAAATCAATGATTAAAACCTCTAAAAATAGCAAATACAGCTCCCATAGATAGAACGTAGTGGAAGTGGGCTGTAACATAATAAGTATCATGAAGGGCTACATTAAGTGAAGAATTTGATAATACAATCCCTGTTAGTCCTCCTACAGTAAATAAAAATATAAATCCTATGGCTCATAAAAGAGAAGGGTGAGCCTTTTTAATTTTAAAGGGAACTCCTTGGAGAGTGGCAAGTCAACTAAAAACCTTAACCCCAGTAGGAATAGCTATAATCATTGTTGCTGCTGTGAAATAGGCTCGAGTGTCAACATCTAAACCAACTGTAAACATGTGGTGGGCTCAAACAATAAATCCAAGTATTCCTATTGTTATCATTGCATACATCATTCCTAGGTAACCAAAGGGTTGTTGCTTCCCAGTTCGTTTAGCAACTACGTGGGATATAATACCAAATCCTGGAAGAATTAATATATAAACTTCAGGATGTCCAAAGAATCAGAATAAATGTTGGAAAAGTATTGGGTCACCTCCTCCTGTGGGATCAAAAAAGGATGTATTTATTTTTCGGTCAGTAAGTAGCATTGTAATAGCTCCAGCTAAAACAGGAAGGGATAATAGAAGAAGAAATGTTGTTATTAAAATTGATCAAACAAATAGAGGAGTTCGGTCCATTGTCATTCCAGGAGCTCGCATATTAATTATAGTAGTAATAAAATTTATTGAAGCCATTATAGAAGAAGCCCCTGCTAAATGGAGGGAAAATATAGCTAAATCAACACAACCTCCAGCGTGGGCAACTGGTCCTGATAGTGGAGGGTAAATTGTTCATCCTGTTCCAACCCCTCTTTCGTTTCCTGCAGAGGCAACTAATAGTAAAAATGAGGGGGGGAGTAGTCAAAATCTCATATTATTCATTCGTGGGAAAGCCATATCAGGAGCCCCTATCATTAATGGGACTAATCATTTACCAAATCCTCCTATCATTATTGGCATCACCATGAAAAATATCATAACAAAGGCATGAGCTGTTACTATAACTTTATAGGTTTGATCTTTTTGGATCAGAGACCCAGGTTGTGAAAGTTCTACTCGAATAATATTTCTCATAGCAGTTCCAACTGTTCCAGCTCAGGCCCCAAATAGTAAATATAGTGTACCAATATCCTTGTGGTTTGTTGAAAAAAATCATCGTCTAATATAAAGATTAATTTTTGAATTATAGGCTTTCATTTAGGATTAAGTACTATAACTTATTAATTGCTTTGAAGGCAACAGGTTTTCTTAACCTAAATCCTACTTATATTTTCCTTTTTTTTATAAAATATAATTTATATTTTATAGGAAAATAGAAGTTCTGAGTTAGGATAAATTAACTTCTTCCTATTTACAAAATAGGCAGCTTATAGCTTTCGGAACTATTTCCATATATTATTTTCTAGGATTCCTAGGGTTGGCATTATTACTAGGAATTTTAGGAAGTAGTAGATTGAGGCTATTTGTCCTATAATTATAAAAGGGTATTCTACAGGTTGTCTTCCAATTCAGGTTAATATAAAAAAGTCTCCAACAAATAATCAAAAGGCTATTTGTCTTAGGGGGCGGTAGTTGCAGGATTTTTTTAGTGAAAAGTGGAGTATTGGAACTAAAAAAAGAACTAAAATAGCCCTTACTAGTGCTATGACCCCTCCTAGCTTTTTTGGTATAGATCGGAGAATGGCATAAGCAAATAGAAAGTATCATTCTGGTTGAATGTGTGGTGGAGTAACCAAGGGTTTGGCTGGTATAAAGTTTTCTGGGTCTCTTAATATTAAGGGATAAATAAGGGCTAAAGACCTGAGAGAAATTATAAACACTATGAATCCAATAAGATCCTTTGATCTAAAATAAGAATGAAATGAGGTCTTGTCATAATCAGATGGAATTCCTAGTGGGTTTTTTGAGCCAGTTTCATGTAGGAAGAGTAAGTGGAGAATTCTAAGGAAGGCTAAGATAAAAGGAAATAGAAAATGAAAAACAAAGAATCGGTGAAGAGTAGGTTTATCTACTGAAAATCCTCCTCATATTCATTGTACAATGTCAATTCCTATATATGGTATTGCAGTTACTAGATTTGTAATAACTGTGGCCGCTCAAAATGACATTTGTCCTCATGGTAATACGTATCCAAAGAAGGCTGTTAGAATTGATAATAAAAATAGTATAACTCCTATTTTTCATGTTTTTTCTTTTATAAAGGAGCCATAATATATTCCTCGTCCCATGTGAAAATATATACAGATGAAGAACATTGATCCTCCTTTAGCATGAATTTTTCGTAAAAGTCAACCATAATTAACGTCTCGGCAAATATGACTTACTGATGAAAATGCCATTGATATATCAGGGGTATAGTGCATTGCTAAAAATATACCGGTTATTATCTGAATTATAAGGCATAATCCTATAAGTGATCCATATTTTCATCATATTGATATTTTTCTTGGGGTTGGTAGGTCTCATAATGCAGTTTTTACAATCTTAATAATTGGGTGTCTCTTTCGTATTGGTGTTTTCATAAAGAAGTTGTGACTAAATGTCACAATATTGGACTGACAGACCTTTGTTATATTTTAACTAAACTTCTATATGCTTCATATTCTTGTAAGAGGCCATATTATTCATAATAAATAGAATATAGTGGTTTTGGTAATTAGAATTGTTCATAAAGGAATATTTTTTTTTAAAACAAAATATCTATTTGAAAATATTGTCTTTGAGAGGGGTCATTGCATTATATAAGTTCCTATACAAATTTGTATATAAAAATATAGTGAAAGTAGTCTTGCTCTAATAAGAATTGTTATAATTAGGGCACTTTTTTTTTTAAGAATAATATGGAACATAATTCACTTATAAAAGAATCCTAGAAGGGGGGGGAATCCTGCCATTGAGAGTATCCTAATTAATAAAACTTTTGTAAGAATGATTTTTTTTCTAATTTTATTAGTCTTTGATAGGTGTTCTAATTTAAAAATGTTTCCTAGTCAGAATAGAGGAGTGATCATTATAATGTAGGCTATAAATAAAATAATTCCAAGTCATTTATTAATTTTTGGGAAAATTAAAATTATTCATCCCAGATGGGCTATGGAGGATAATGCTATAAGCTTTCGTAGTTGTAATTGATGAATCCCAAATATTGATCCAATAATTATTGATGAAATCCCAATAGTTTTTATGAGGGTAATAGATAGTCTTTTTCTAATATATATTATCATATATATAGGGATTATCTTTGAGGGTATGGCTACAAATAATCCTTTTCAGAATTTTATTCCCTGCATAACGTCTATAAATCAAAAGTGAGCAGGGAATATTCCTATCTTTATACAGAAGGATAAAGTAATTATGAAATATTCAATTCATCTATATTTTCCTTGTATTAATATTTTTCCTGAGACAAATAGACGTATTAATATCCCTAGTAGAAGAAGGGCCCTTCCTGCAGCTTGGAATAGGAAGTACTTTTTTGTTCTTTCTATGGATCGTGGTGATACTTTTGATCTAAGCATTGGAATTAGTGATAGGCTTTGGAGTTCTATCCAGAATCATAGAATAAGTCAATTTTTAGAGAGGGTGCACCCTAAAATTCTTAGAAGTAAAAAGCTTATATATAATATAGTTTTTGACATAAAGATAGAGCTAGATTTGAACTAGCTAAAAGTTAGTTATCGGCTATCTTCCCCTTCCTTTATGGGATCTATCTTTAGTAGGCGGGTGGTGAGGCTTTAAGTATTGCTATAATAACAAAGTAAAGTACAAGGAAGGCAATAGTGAGGGGGAGAAATTTCTTTCACATAAGTTTCATTAGTTGATCATAGCGAATTCGAGGGAATGAGGCACGAATTCAGAGGAATGAAAATATTAATATTAGGGTCTTTGTAATTATTATTAAGATTTTTATATGTCTTATTAGTTTTAGTGATTTGTAAGACCCTAAAAATAAAATTACTGAAATTAATTTTATAAAAATAATTTTAGCATATTCCCCTATAAAAAATAAGGCGAATGGTGCTCCTGCATATTCAACTTTATACCCAGATACCAGTTCAGATTCTCCTTCAGCTAAATCAAATGGAGTTCGTTTGGTCTCTGCTAGGGTTGAAATAAATCACATTATAAATAGTGGAAAACATGGAATTATTATTCAGATTTTGTTTTTTTGAAGGGAGGAAAAGGAAAATAATCCTCATCTTCCAACAATTATTATTAAGGGTAAAATTATTAGTCCAAATCTTACTTCATAAGATATAGCTTGGGCTACTGCTCGTATAGCTCCTAGAAGAGCATACTTGGATTTAGAAGATCATCCAGCTCCTAAGATGGCATAAACTGATAAGCTTGAAAAAGTTATTATAAAAAGTAAAGAGAGAGTTAATTTTATTCTTCTTTTTAAAATAGGAGCAGTTCTTCATAAAAGAACTGCTATAAAGAAGAAGAGGGGAGGAGCTAATAAGAAAAATATTGGTGTTGATTTTGAGGGCTTAAAATTTTCCTTTATAAATAGCTTGAGACCATCAGCAAATGGTTGAAGTAGTCCTAGTGGTCCAATAAGATTAGGTCCCTTTCGTAATTGAATATACCCTAGTGTCTTTCGTTCTAGGAGGGTTAGAAGAGCAACTGATATAAGAATTGGTATTATAAATATTATTAAGTTTATAATTGTGGTAAAAAGAATTAATTTTTCTTTTAATATTTTCATCATAATTATAAGGGGGGCTTAAACCTCCACTTCCAGATTTTAAGTCTGTAGTTATTTCATTTTAACTATTATAAAATTAGGTTGGCAGGTTTTAATCCTACTACTCTTTGGTTAACGGCCAAATGCTCAATCATTAAACTTCAACCTAGGAAGTAGGTAAATGGTATACCATAAGAATTTGAATTTTATGTTAAGAGTTCAAGTCTCTTTTTTCTAAAATATTGATAGTTAAATTATAATTCTAGAATTGCACTCTAAGGTTGGGGAAGTCCTCTCATTATAAAAAGAATAAGAATTGGCTTTTTATAAGGTGTCCGAGATTTAGGTGTTGGTTTGTAAAACCAGAAACGAGGGGTACCTCTCTTATAAAAGGATAGCTATGGGTAAAGTATTGCTCTTACAAGGCAGGGATGTTTGTTAGACTCAAACTTCTTTTATAAGCTCTAGGAGATTTCCTCTGTCAGATTTGCAATCTGTAGTGCTATTTACACTATAAAGCTCTTGATTATTCTTATAGTTTAAACAAAAACAACAGATTTTCTTCTTGTCAATTTCCACTTTGGAATAAGAATTTTATAGGGGAATTCCCCTATAAATATAAAAATCAAGATAGTTAAAAAATAATGGGACTTTGAAGAGGTTTAGTTGAGATATTATTCTCTTTTGGTAAAGAATTTGGTTCTGGTTTTTATTGTTGAGGGGTTAGGAATTTATACATGTAAGCTATTTAGTGTTCCGGTGAGGGCCCGAGAGAGTTAAAGAGAATATTAAAAATTTCTCTGTTTATGAGTCGGATGTGTTACTATTTTTAAAAAGTAATATAACTATTAAGTATCGTCACATCTGCAGTAGTAAATATTTAACTCTACCTGAGAGGGTGATTAAATTATATAACAGTAATACTGGCGAAGATACCGTGCCAGCAGTCGCGGTTAAACGGACAGTTTACTTAATATAGGAAGTAGCTTAACACAGAAATTCTTAATAAAAAGATAATAAGATGAAATGAATAATGTGGAATTTGATTTTTGTTGTAAATATTATAAATATGGAGAAACTGTTAAGATAAGGTGAGAAACCTGGTTTTGATATCCAGTTATTCCTTAGAAAAAAAGTTAATGCTGGTAGAGTATCAAGGTAATCTTTGAGAAACAAATAACTTGGCGGTGATTTAATTCTGATCAGGGGAGTTTGTCTGAATAAAATGATGACCCACATTACACCTAACCTTTTCTGTTTGTTCAGCCTCTATATCATCGTCATTAAGTCTTCATTGTGAGCTAGAAGACTATAATTCCTAAGTAGATGAAAGATGTCAGATCGAGATGGAGCCTATGGAGAGGAGAGGATGGACTACAATAATTATTAATTAATACACTGTAGTTATGAATTCTTTTTTGAAATAAATTATTGAAATAGGACTTGATAGTAATAGTCTATAGAAAAAGATTATGAAGAAAGCTCTAAATTGCGTACACATCGCCCGTCACCTGCGGGGGTAACCTGGAGTAAGTCGTAACAAAGTAGGCGTACCGGAAGGTGCAGCCTGGCCAATTTTGCAGAGGTAGTTTATAAAAATATAGGCTTTGGGTGTCTAAGATGTCAATATTTGATCCTTTGAATTTTGTAAGATAAGTTAATAAAACTATTGGGCTCATGACTCAAATATAGAGATGAAATTTTTCTTTTTACTTAGAAGTAAATTCTTTTAATAAAAATAGGGTAATAAGATTATTGAAATTTTTTTGGATAAAATTTTATTAAAATATTTTTAACAAAATAGGGATCTAGTAAAGTTTATTGAATTAGAAGTAACACCTATAGATTGGACTGTGAAGGTTATTTGAATTAAAAAAATAAAAAATTAATAAAGAAAGTTTTAGGCTTTACCTTTTGTATTATGGAGGACTTAATTAATAAAGGATTTTCTTTGTTAACGAAACAATATGAGCTATTTTTTTCCCCATGTTTGATGGTAAAGTCTAACTGTAAAAGAAGTAAGGCTAGAGGAAAGAATAGTAGTGAAATGCTTATCGAATATTGTGATAGCTTTTTTCTTGATAAATTAGTGTTAGCTAAATTGGATCTTTTTCTTTGGAGAACTTATTGGTTGATCAGTAAGTTCTTGGAGGGAAAACCTTGTTATTAGAGGAAAGACAATAAATTTAAATTATAGGTTTGAGAAGTAGGATTTGAGCATTTTTCTATAAAGAGGGCGTTTGAGCTCCTCAAACAGATTTTTATAAATTTTTGGGATAATTCTATGCTCGTGATTTAAATACCAAGATGTTGATTTCTGTCAAATAATTATGGTTCTATGAGTAAAATTTCTTAGTCTTATGAAATAAAGAAAATCTGGTGAAGTTTGTTGAGATTACAAAAAGTTGTTCTTATTTTAGATGAGAAATTTATTAAAATATATGGAAAGGAACTCGGCAAAATTTCTCTCGCCTGTTTACCTAAAACATCGCCCCCAGATAATAATTGAGGGGTTTTGCCTGCCCAGTGATAATTTTTATTTAACGGCTGCGGTACTCTGACCGTACAAAGGTAGCATAATCATTTGCCTATTAATTGTAGGCTGGAATCAATGGCTTGACGAGGAGAAAACTGTCTTTCTTTATATTATTTGAATTTAGTTTTTTGGTGAAGAAACCAAAATTTTGAAATGGGACGAGAAGACCCTATTGAGCTTTAGTTTTAATTATAATTAATTATAAGAATGAGCTTTGGTTGGGGCAACTAATCTTATATTAAGACAAGGTTAATAATAAAAGATTTAAATCTATAAAGTTGACCCATAATTTTGTGGAAAATAGAAAAAGTTACCATAGGGATAACAGCGTAATTTTCTTTGAGAGTACATATTGACAAGAAAGTTTGCGACCTCGATGTTGGATCAAGATATCCTGGAGGTGTAGCCGTTTCCAAAGGTGGGTTTGTTCAACCTATAAAATCTTACGCGATCTGAGTTCAGTCCGTCGTGAGACAGGACAGTTTCTATCTATTATTATATTCCTTTTTGTACGAAAGGACTTTAGGAAGATAAATAAGGGCTTAAGCTTATTTATAAACAAAAATTAGAAAAAATATTATAAGTTTTTGTTAGTATAGGAGTACGTTTGATTTCCAATCAAAAGGATTGTGTAGACACAAACAAAATTAAGGTTTCAGATATAGTTTATCAAAAATACCTGTTTTAGGCACAGGAGATACTAAAATAGTTTTCTGATGATTGGCTTATACCCCCCCCCTCAAAAAAAAAGGAAGAAATATATAGGAATAATTAAATGACGGTTAGAATAAATGAAAGAATGAGATCTTCTAGAAGGAATGAAATGACAAAGAGATATATGAAAGAGAGAGATTTAAGATTGAAAAACCATTAAAGTATTAGGACTGTTTACGACAGGAGTATGCTAAAACATACGACTAGGCGTATAAAGTTACATTGAGTGAGAGAAGTCTTATGTAGTAAAACTAGAAGAAGTAATGTCTGTGAAACATAAGACGGAGTCGAATGAGCATTAGTGAAACCAGAAAATAGAGAAAATTCTTAGGACTTATAAGTAACCCATGAATAAGGAACCCCCCCCCCCCCCCCCCCCCCCCCCC